CTGCTGCGGTTTGTGCCGCAAAGGGTGTCCCTCTTCTTGTACCCTTGAATCCACAAGTACCGGCGGAGGACCAAGAAATTACCCGGCCTCGTACATCTGTAACAGTCACAATGGTATTGTTGAAACTTGCTTGAACATGAATAACCCCTTTTGGTATTCTACGCGCATTCTTACGTAAACCAATACGCCCATTCCTACGTGAACCGATTCTGGGTGCGGGTTTTGCCATATTTTATCGTCTCATAAATATAAGTCAGAGGTATATGGATATATCCATTTCATGCCAAAACGGATCTTTTCCGCTTTTTTTTATTTGTATATTGGGTCCCTTAGGGAGTCTCTTTTATTTTATAAAGATTATCCTTGTCTTTGTTTATGTCTCAGGTTGGAACAAATTACTATAATTCGTCCCCGTCTACGGATCAGTCTACATTTTTCACAAATTTTACGAATGGAGGCCCTTATTTTCATATTTGTCATTCCTTAACTGAATTTCAAATTTACTTATTTGAAGAAAATTAGTTTCTGGAAATTTGAAACTTTCGGATTGTATCCCTCCGAAAGGAATATTGAAGTTGAAAAAAAAACCACCTAATCGTTTGAATCCTTGTTTCGGAGTCTAGAAACTGGTTGAATCATAATGACTTCTTTCAATTTTTACTCTATCTTCCGTTGGTATACGTATAAAACTACGTTGAATCCTTCCTGAACCATAACCTAGAATCCGATCTTCATTATCTAAATGAATCCGAAGCATACCATTCGGAAGTGATTCAGGAATTAAACTTTCATGAATCCAGTTTTCTTTTTTCATTCGCGGTAAAACCTCCTTGAAGTATTAAGTAAGAGGAGAGTGAGAATAGAAACCCGTTCTTTATCTTTTTTTTTTCACAAATAGTAAAGTTCCATATCTTAATTTGGATATAGGAAAGCTTACCATATATAACACAAAATTTCTCCGCCGATTCCTTCTAGTCGGGCCTCTCGGTCCGTCATTATACCCCGAGAGGTAGAAAGAATTACAATCCCCATCCCACCTAAAATTCTAGGAATTCGTTGATAACTAGAATAGATTCGTAGACCGGGTCGACTGATCCGTTTTAAATTTAAAACAGTTTTACATGGACCTTTCCTATTCCTTCTATGCCGTAGGGTTAAAACCAAAAAATATTTGTTGTTTTCCTGATGTTTCCTCACATTTTCAATAAAACCTTCTCTTAACAGTATTTTAACAAGGTTTTCGGTGATGTTAGTAGATGGTATTCGAACTGTTCCTTTTCTATTCATGTCGGCATTGCGTATAGAAGTTATTATATCAGCAATAGTGTCTTTACCCATGATAAATTAAAATTATTGTTACCCCCGAACTTTGATATAATCAACATGCTTTTTTCTTTCTATTTTATGAATCGTTAAAGATATATGCGTGAGACAAATTTACTAATTAATCTAGTTTACTCTATTCATATTTTATTCAAATGCTATAATAGCATTAGAGTCTCCGTTTTATTAGACTTATAATACTTCAGGTGCTAATGAAACTATTTTAGTGAAATTTAACTGTCTCAATTCCCGTGCGATCGCACCAAAAATTCTAGTTCCTTTGGGATTTCCTTCTTGATCAATAACAACCGCAGCATTGTCATCATATCGTAGTATCATACCGTTGTCACGTTTGAGTTCTTTACAAGTACGTACAATTACAGCTCTGATCACTTCGGATTTTTCTAGAGGTGTATTTGGTATTGCTTCCTTGATTACAGCAACAATAACGTCACCAATATGAGCATATCGTCGATTACTAGCTCCTATGATTCGAATACACATTAATTGTCGGGCCCCGCTGTTATCCGCTACATTTAAGTGGGTTTGAGGTTGAATCATATCATTTTTTTTTTTATTTGCTCTTTCACTGCGAAGGGGCTAAGTAAAAAAAGAAATATTGTTTGTCCAAAACAAAAAAAAAAGAAACCTATAATTTTGTTTTTTTTTCATTCAAAAGATTTCTTTTCTTTGGTTATACATTCTTATCCCGAAATAATGAATTGCGTTCGTATAGGCATTTTGGATGCCGCTATTGAAATAGCCTTTCTGGCTACATTTTCTGCTACTCCACCCATTTCATAAAGTATTCTACCCGGTTTAACGATAGCTACCCAATATTCGGGAGATCCTTTACCGGAACCCATACGCGTTTCCGCGGGTCTTACTGTAACAGGTTTGTCTGGAAATATACGTACCCATATTTTTCCGCCGCGGCGTACGTTTCGTGTCATTGCTCGCCGCCCTGCTTCTATTTGTCTAGACGTGATCCACGCGGGTTCAAGTGCCTGAAGAGCATATCTACCAAAGCAAATACGATTACCTCGATAAGATATTCCTTTCATTCTTCCTCTATGTTGTTTACGGAATCTGGCTCTTTTGGGGTTATAGTTGATGGTTCTTTTTCAATTTCAATTCCATCTCTACTACAGAACCGGACATGAGAGTTTCTTCTCATCCAGCTCCTCGCGAATGAAAAATAACAATTATAACATGGTATACATGTATTTAATGAATAATATACTGAATCGTGGGAGTCTTTGAGATTTTATCTAATATCTAATCTATTAGAAATTTGTATATCTTGTTTTGATAGTTTATATAAAAAAAACTAAACATGTATTCAATTTCTATTTATTTATAGTTATAGATAATCATTTTATAGATTAGTTAGAGATAATAATAATAGAATTTCGTTTTATTATAACGAGTATTTATTTTGTTTTGTCTTTTTTATTATCATATTATATTGGATCTATCAAAATTTAGAAATCCAATAAAATAAAAACTTTCGCGGGCGAATATTTACTCTTTCCATATCTATTTCAGTTGTAGGGTTATCCTATGACATGGCCTCTCAGAATAAAAGTGGATTGGTCCCGGGTTCGTTTCGCCATCCTACCCAATGAATTATTAGGATTCGTTTTCAATAGAATCTTCTGCATCCACGGGTTCCGTCGTTCCCATCGCTTCGCGATTAATGGTTAGGCCTGAATTCTACAGCGGAGCTCCTAATGAAAATGAAATGTGTTATTGAGTCAATTTTCTCAGTCTTTGTGGACCCGGGGCTCTTGACTTTTTTTGTTCTATGAACAAATTCATCGAATTATAGATCAATCAAATTAGTATTGATGCTTTATTACGCTATCCTTTATAAGATCGCTCAGAGACCTTACATATTGGAATCATATAGCATTAGTATTCTTTTTCTCTCTTTCTCTCACCCTTCCATTTATCTGCATTCTTTTTGTTATTGCTTCACAACTTAAAATCAGATTGGTTTTTCTTTTTTTTGCTTGTTTATGCAAACAAAAATTCAGTTGCTACAATGATATGATCAATATATCATATCGTGACTAGTTCTTTAGATCCAGATAATATGAAGCGGTGAGTTGGTTATTAGTTCGATAGTTATTAGTTCATACTATGGGCCAGTCCGTTTTTTTGACTACTAACCCTACAAAAACCAACGAGTCACACACTAAGCATAGCAATTATATCAATATAAAAAAATGAATTGAATTTTTATTCAACCTTATAGAATTGCCCATTTTTTTTTTTTTTATTTAACAGAAAAAGAATGAAAGAGTTTGTCATTTTTTGCTTTTTTATTTCCGATAGAACGTAAAGACAAGTCAAATAAAGGCTTAGGCTTCCTCGTCTACAAATATCCAAATTTTGATGCCTAATACCCCATAGATAGTTCCAACTGCATAGGAACAATAATCAATTTTAGCTCGAATGGTTTGTAGAGGAACTCTACCCTCTCTGATCCATTCGACACGCGCAATCTCTTTTCCGTCGATACGTCCTGCAATTTGTACTTGAATTCCTTTTGTACCTGCTTGTTCAGTTAATTCAATAGCCTTTTTCATTGCTTTTCGAAATGAAACCCTATTCTTTAATTGTCCGGCTATAAATTCGGCGAGAATATTAGGGTGTCCATAAGGGTTTGTAATTCTTGTAAGAGCAATGTTGAGTTTTCGGTTTACACAATTAATTTCTTTTTGTACATCTATCTGCAATTCTTCGATTCTTCGAGGCCCACCTTTACCTTCTAGTAATAATTTTGGGAATCCCATATAGATTATGACCTGAATCAAATCGATTCTTTTTTGAATCTTTATGCATGCAATTCCCTCAACACCAGAGGATATTTGAATATTTTTTTGTACATAATTCTTGATCCAATCTCGGATTTTTTGATCTTCTTGTAGCCCTTCGGAATAATTTTGTGGTTGTGCAAACCAAAGAGAATGATGACCTTGGGTTGCACCAAGTCTGAAACCAAGTGGATTTATTTTTTGTCCCATAATCTCCCAATACTATATATATCATGACACGTCATATCCGTGTACTTACTTATTTTTATTTCTCCATACGTTGCCTTTGAAGTATAATATGGCGTATTTGGCTCCTTTATACTTCCTTTTTTATACTTCCTTTACAGATATATCTTTTAATCCAATAGTTATATGAAAAACGGGTCTTTTTATCGGATAACTGCGCCCTCGAGCTCGAGGTTTTAATTTTTTCACAGTAGTACCCCTTCACGACTTCCGCTTTGCTAATGATTAAACTTGCTTCGTTTAAACCGACATTGTGAATAGCATTTGTTGCTGCAGAATAAACCAATTTTAAAATTGGATAACTCACTCGATAAGGCATAAGTTCGAGTCTCATACGTCTTTCTTCGTATAAACGTCCACAAATCTGATCAATTTCAATTACTCTTTCTGCTTTATTAGCAGACATACATATATGTTTACTTAAAGCGCATATATATTTCGGTATATGGATTCTTCTTTATCATAAGATTTGCCTCTCGCTAATAAACAATAAGCATCTATATTCACTTTTATTAACTACTCTTATTTTAACGACGAGATCTATTATCATTTTTTGCGTGTCCTCGGAAATTTATAGTAGGTACAAATTCCCCCAATTTATGGCCCACC